TTTTCTTTTCCAAAAACAAACAAGGGTTCAGAAAGCGATAATACAAAAGGATAGGTGCAGAGACTCAATGGAAGCTGTTCTAACAAATCGAGTTGGCTGCAGTTCGTTAGTAAAGAAAAAAGAAAGTAAAATGAATGCTTCTATCAAATATCGAAACTCGATAAAGGATGAAGGATAAGGGTATATAGACTATGTATACGCAGCGAAAAACTAACTCAAAAAGCACAACCAAATCCGTATTTCTTTTTATGAAAAAGAAAAGACTTGTTATGAATTGATTCTAAGTTGCAGAAGGAATCGGATATTCCCGGCTCAAATCATTAACTCCACCTCCATGGTCTGATCGATCCTTTCTTTAGATCTTTTGAAGAATTGATTAATTGGACGAGAATAAAGATAGAGTCCCATTCTACATGTCAATATCGACAACAATGAAATTTATAGTAAGAGGAAAATCCGTCGACTTTAAAAATCGTGAGGGTTCAAGTCCCTCTATCCCCAAAAAGAAAAGGTCCCATTGACTTTTCTCCTACCTTCTCTTTTTTTTTGTTAGTGATTCAAAAGTCGGTAGGTTTCTCATCTATCCTACTCTTTTCCATTTCCAAAAGGATATGGGCATAATTTTTTTCTCTTATCACAAGCCGTATGGTCTATACGATATATGTAGAAATGAACACCTTTGAGCAAGGAATACCCGTTTTAATGATTCCCAATCCATATTATTGCTCATACTGAAACTTACATTACAAAGTCTTCTTTTTGATGATTGAAGAAATTAAATTCCCCTCCCAAGACTTTCCAATCCCCCTTTCGTCTTTTTAATTGACATAGACCCAAGTCCTCTATTAAAATGAGGATGGTGCGTGAGGAATGGTCGGGATAGCTCAGCTGGTTAGAGCAGAGGACTGAAAATCCTCGTGTCACCAGTTCAAATCTGGTTCCTGGCACATGAGCAATTTGTATGAGTATCTATTCTACAAATTAATTGATATGGGTCGACATACATATTATATTCATTACATAATATAAATCATGATACATATTAATAAATGGGGATGTACTTATTCTATTTATAGAATAAAATAGTTAAAGATGAGTAAAGAGTCTATACTTTTTTTTATATGTATAAAAAATATGTAAAAGAAAATATTAATACTTCATCTTCATACATATTACAAAAGGGTTGAAAAACCTAAAAGAAAAACCTAAAAGTAAAAGTCTAGGGGAGTTGAAGGGTACGAATAGCCAAGATTCATCTCCGATACAGTACAAATAAATAGAATCTGATCCCCTTTCTATTTTCTTTTCATATTTTATTTCTTTATTTCCTCCTATGTGACTTTCTGGAGCCCATCTAAATGACGTGCGCGGTACATAGTTCGGCATCATGAACTCTTTGAGTTTCAGCCTATTGACTGGGCTTATCCCCCAAAAGTATCTTCAAAATCATAAAATCTTAATGAATCTCTCTAATTGTATTGTCTTTTTTTTTTTTTATTTATTTCCTTTATTCATTATTTAACTTATCCATAATATGTTAATGAGACTTCATCTCTTTGAATATCTAGAGTTGTAGTTGTGGTAGAAGTGAAGATTATTTTCTGATTATTCAATGAGCATCTTGTATTTCATAAAAATTAGGGGCAATATAATCCTTACGTAAAGGCCATCCTATCCAGCTTTCAGGCATTAAGATACGTTTCAGACGTGGATGATTATTATAAGAGATTCCCAACATATCATAAGATTCTCTTTCTTGAAAATCCGCACTTTTCCAAATCCAGAAAACAGACGGAATTCTAGGATTCCTCCTTGGGGCAAATACTTTTATGCATACTTCTTCCGGTTGATCTATACCATACTCTATTCTCGTAAGATGATATACACTGGCTAACAGTCCGCCCGGTGCTACATCATAGGCACATTGGGAACGTAGATAATTGTAACCATATACATATAAAATGACAGCAATGGAATGCCAATCCTCGGGCTTTATTTGTAACATCTCTATTCCTTGGTAATCGAACCCCAAAGATCTATGAACTAGCCCATGTTTGATTAACCAAACAGACAAACGACCCTGCATCTTTTTTCTCTCTCCCGCATTTTTATTTGTATTTATTTCTATAAATATTATAAAATAATTATTTCACATTTACGATAAAATTTCTGAAGATTGACTCGCTGTTTGTTATTCTGTACTTGTACAAAAGGATCTTGTCTAATTCACTAATTCGTGAGAAGATACTGAACTTTTGTATTCGAAAAAAGTTTCAGTGGGGATCTCTGAAGTAGATGGTGATTGATACAGTAATCCTTGATTATAATTTCCAGTATGAGTACTGCGTCCAACACGAAACTTGTGGCTGGTAGTAAAACACCGATTCTCCTGTTGAGATCTAATTCGATCTTCATAGATTTCTCGAGATATTTTCTTACGAAGTTTTGTTATAGCATCTATAACTGCCTCCGGTTTAGGTGGACATCCCGGCAAATAAAC